TTCCTTTATTTATATAGTTTCATATTTCAAAAAAAACCAAAATATTCTAAGCACAATAATCGGCCCGACTGCTCTTTTTTCCCAGGGCTTTGCTACTTCAGGTCTTTTAACTGAAATACACGAATCAACAATATTAGTACCCGCTCTTCAATCCGAGTGGCTAATAATGCACGTAAGTATGATGATATTAGGCTATGCGGCCCTTTTATGTGGATCATTATTATCAGTATCACTTCTAGTCATTACAGTTAGAAAAAAGTTTTCTCTTTTTTCTACGAGTAATCATTTATTGAATTTAAATGACTCATTTTTTCTTGGTGAAATCGAATACATGAATGAAAAAAGGGATGTTTTACAAAAAACTTCTTTTTTTTTCCAAAGGAATTATTATAGATCACAGTTGATTCAAAAATTGGATTATTGGAGTTATCGAGTTATTAGTCTAGGATTTATCTTTTTAACCATAGGAATTCTTTCTGGAGCAGTATGGGCTAACGAAGCATGGGGATCTTATTGGAGTTGGGACCCAAAGGAAACTTGGGCTTTTATTACTTGGATCATATTTTCAATTTATTTACATACTCGAACAAATATAAAACTGAAGGGTGCAAATTCAGCAATTGTAGCGTCTATCGGATTTCTTATAATTTGGATATGCTATTTTGGAGTCAATCTATTAGGAATAGGACTACATAGTTATGGTTCATTTACATTAACATCTAATTGAATTCAACAAAAAAGGGGGGGGTTCTTACAAATAGGAATAAAAGGGTGTACAACGCGGATCCGATAAAAAGGCGAACTGGCGAGAGCCTGTCGAATCCTATTCAAATAGGATTCGACAGGCTCTTTGTCATTGTACCATTTTACAACGAACGTTTTTATAAATCATAAGATTTATAAATTATCTAAAAAAAATTAGATAGAATAACTTCAACCTTTTCAACTGATAGTGAAAGAACAAAATCGGGGTACATACCAATACCGAGTACGGGTAAAAAAATAGAAACCGAAAGAAATAACTCTCGCGGCCCAGAATCAAAAAAATAAGAGTCTGGGCCATTAAATATCTTGTATCCATAAAACATCTGTCGTAACATAGATAATAAATAAATAGGAGTTAATATCATTCCAATTGCCATTACAAAAGTAATTGGAAGTTTTGTCATTAAAAGATATTTTGGACTAGTAATTAATCCAAAAAAAACTATTAATTCGGCAACAAAGCCACTCATGCCAGGTAATGCAAGGGAGGCCATCGAAAAGCTACTGAACATCGTGAATATTTTTGGCATTGGAATACCTATTCCGCTCATTTCGTCAAGATAAACAAGACGTATTCTATCATAAGTTGTTCCGGCCAAGAAAAAAAGCGCCGCGCCAATAAATCCATGAGAGATTATTTGTAAAAGGGCTCCGTTGAGTCCCATATCTGTGATAGAACCAATTCCTATAATTATGAAACCCATATGAGATACAGAGGAATAGGCTATTCGTTTTTTTAAATTCCGTTGACCGAGAGATGTTGAAGCCGCATAGATTATTTGCATTGCGCCTACTACAAGTAACCAAGGAGAAAATATAGAATGCGCATGAGGAAATAATTCCATATTGATCCGAACTAATCCATACGCTCCCATTTTTAATAAGATTCCGGCTAGAAGCATACAAGTACTATAATGTGCTTCTCCATGGGTATCGGGTAACCATATATGTAGGGGTATGATTGGTAATTTGACAGCAAAAGCAAGAAAAAATCCAATATAAAATAGCATTTCCAAGTTCACAGGATAGGACCGGTTGGCTAATATTTCAAAATTTAATGTTGGTTCAGTAGAACCATATAAACCGATACCCAGAACTCCCATTAAAAGAAAAATAGAACCCCCCGCCGTGTACAAAATAAATTTTGTAGCTGAGTACAGGCGTTTTTTTCCTCCCCACATCGATACAAGTAGATAAACGGGAATTAATTCTAACTCCCACATGAGGAAAAAAAGTAAAAGATCTCTAGAAGAAAATAATCCTATTTGCCCACTGTACATTGCTAACATCAGGAAATGAAATAATCGAGAATCTCGAGTAACCGGCCAAGCCGCTAAAGTAGCTAAAGTGGTGATGAATCCCGTCAGTAAAATGGGTCCTATCGAGAGTCCGTCTATTCCTAATCTCCAATGAAAATCCAAAAGATGGATCCATTTATAATCCTCCATTAGTTGAATTAATGGATCATCCGATTGAAAATGATAACAGAACGCATAAGTCGTTAGAAGAAGCTCTAAGATACACGTACATATAGTATACCAACGCATTACTCTATTTCCCCTGTGTGGAAGAAAAAAAATGAAGCAACCCGCAAATATGGGTAAAACTACAATTATTGTTAAGCAAGGAAAATGGTTCGTGGTAAAGACAAGATACACTTGGGCCAGAAAAATCCGTGCTCAATTAAATTTTATTTTGAGCACGGACTTTTTCGATAAAAAAAAAGAAAATGAATTCGAGTAGATTTTTATGGAATGTATCAATAAGCTAGACCCATACTGCGAGTTGTTTCATGCCATAAATAAACCCGAACGCTCAAAAAATCCGTTGGACAGGCGGATTCACATCTCTTACAACCAACACAGTCCTCGGTCCTTGGAGCAGAGGCGATTTGTTTAGCTTTACATCCGTCCCAGGGGATCATTTCTAATACATCCGTGGGGCACGCCCGAACACATTGAGTACATCCTATACATGTATCATAAATCTTTACTGAATGTGACATTGGATCTATACGTTTTTGAACGGCATAAATTTTCGGTCTAGTAAACTAACTTATAAATGAATCCTATAGTTAGATACCAGACGAATCAATGAGTGATAAGAATCAATTTACTTCCGAATTGATTTATGAGGGAGAGCCAAAATACTTTGATTTCTTATGTTTTTGCAACTACGATTATACCCTACTATAGACATATCAAACCCGCTAATGCGAATTTTAATTTAGTTATTAATATTCAAAATTAGCATTTATATGATTAATACTATTTATTCAACAAATTGGATTGGTTAATACGAGTTGATTTTCTGTTACGATAAATTGATGAAACAATAGCCGATCCAATAGCTGCTTCAGCGGCTGCAATAGTTATAACAAAAATGGAGAAAATATCTCCTCTTAATTGACGATTATCAAAAATATCAGAAAATGTTACAAAATTGATATTAACTGAATTTAATATAAGTTCAAGACACATAAGGGCTCTAACCATATTTCGACTTGTGATTAATCCATAGATACCAATAGAAAATAAATAGGCACTCAAAACAAGTATATGTTCGAGCATCATTAACCAACTCCTTATCAATTTGGATTCATTTTTAATCTGAACAATAATTCAATCGATTCGATTCTAACAAATATGGAATAATGGGATAGATTGGTAAGAGATCAATAGAAAATTAAAGTCTTTTTATTCTATTTTTTTAGACAGAAATTCAAATTAACGAATTCTAACATTCCTTTTACGTTGATTCTATTTGAATTACTCATTTTAAAGATTTCTTATTGACGAGCTATAGCAATAGCACCTATTAACGCGACTAAAAGAATTATTGAAATAAGTTCAAATGGAAGAAAAAAATCTGTTGCTAAATGAATGCCAATTTGTTGACTATTACTTATCAAATCTTGTTCTAGAATCTGATTTGATTTTGTCGTCCAAATGATCCCATACCAGGACGTATCTGGAATAGTAGTAATTAGTGAAATAAAAAGACTTGCACAAACTATTGAAGTAACTCCATCCCCAACAGTCCAAAGATGAAAATCTTTGTAATATTCTGACCCATTCACGAACATCACAGCAAAAATGATTAAAACATTTATAGCTCCTACATAAATAAGGAGCTGCGCAGCAGCTACAAAATAGGAGTTGGATAGAATATAGAATAAGGATATACAAAAAAGAACCCATCCCAACGAAAAGGCCGAATAAATTGGATTGGGGAGTAATACTACTGCCAGACTTCCTAATATAAGACTCGATCCCAGAAATACTAAAAGGAAATCATGTATTGGTCCAGGTAAATCCATTTGATTTTATAAAAAAAATCGAAAAATTTCATGCTTTTTTTGATCTGACCAGGAAAAAATAAGTTATCCTTTTTTTAGGATACTTCTTAATTGAATGAAATTTGAACGGGGTTGATTTGGATTGATGTAAATACAGTTATTGGACTACTCTTATTATCGAAGCAGAGGTTCAAACTTTATATTTTCAAATCATTATTCGAATAGAAATTAGAAATCCATTTTTAATCAAAAAGAAGCCGCGATTTTCACCGACCAGCCGTTCTTTTGTATTGACCAAGCAAAAACCCCATCAAAAACTTCATTCCTTTTTTTAGATCCAAAACCTATAAAGCTTTTTTGATTTGAATTTGGAAATGTTTTGTGAATCGGGGGTTTTATACATTTTTTATTTGAGGTAAATTCGAAGAAATTGTTCGAATTGTGTAATCTTCAATTATTGAGACCGGTAACCGACCTAAAGCAATTTGATTATAATTCAATTCGTGACGATCATAGGCAGAAAGTTCATATTCTTCAGTCATTGATAAACAATTTGTTGGACAATACTCAACGCAATTACCGCAAAATATACAGATTCCAAAATCAATACTGTAATTAAGTAATCGTTTCTTTCGAATATCAGTTTGCAATTTCCAATCTACAACGGGTAGATCTATAGGACATACACGAACACATACTTCACAAGCAATACATTTATCAAATTCAAAGTGGATTCGGCCTCGGAAACGTTCGGATGTGATCAATTTTTCGTAGGGGTATTGAATAGTTACAGGTAAACGATTCGCGTGGGACAAGGTGATCATGAAACCTTGACCAATGTATCTGGCAGCTCGTATTGTTTGTTGACCGGAGTTCAAGAACTGAGTTAGCATAGGGAACATATCTGAATATCTATAAATAATTTTACTTTTTTCTT